AATAAAGTAAGCTAAATAAAGCTAGTGGGCTCATACCCCAAAAATGATAAGTTCCTTTATTAATTTTTTATAAAAAATTAATAAAATGAATGATTATGTTAACAATTATTATTTCAATTTCCTCAAATAACTGATTCATTTTTTGAATTATAATAGAAATAAATATATTAGTGTTTATTCCAATTTTAAAACAAAATAAAATAGAGAATTGTAATAGAATAATTTCTTATTTTATCATCCAATCATTTTCATCAATTATATTTTTTATAGGATCTTCAATAATAATAATAAACCAATTAATTATTAATGAAATACTTATTAACATCTCATTAATAATTAAATTGGCAATAATTCCATTTCATTCCTGATTAATTTTAATTAGAGAAACCTTAGATTATAATTCATTTATTATTATTATTACAATCCAAAAAGTAATTCCTCTTTTTATTTTAGATAAAATAAAAAGAGGAATTACATTTCTAATCAGAATTATATCAATTATTTGTAGTTCTATCATAATTTATAACCTAAAACTTTTTAAAAAAATTTTAATTTTTTCATCAATTTCTCACCTAAGTTGAATAATTATTGTAATGTACTCCGCAAGAAATTTTTGAATATTTTATATAATTATTTATTATATAATAATTTATATAATTTTAAAAATTATAAAAAAAAATAACATCATTTCTATTAATTCTTTAATTAAAATTAAAATAAATAATGATGATAAAATCAGAATAATTATTTTACTTATATCTTTAGGAGGAATACCACCTTTTATTGGTTTTGTAATTAAGTTTCTAGCTATTTCAATTATTATTAAGTACTCTTATATTACAATAATTATTCTGATTTTATCATCATTAATTAATATTTTTATTTACATTCGAATAATTATACCTATTTTAATTATATTTAACAAAATAAATAAAAATTTAAATTTTTTAAAAATTATAAAAAACTTTATAGTAAGAATAATCATTATTGTTACTTTTATTGTAATTAATATAATTTTATAAGATTTTAAGTTAACTTAAACTATTTACCTTCAAAGTAAAAATTATTTTAAATAAATCTTAGTAAAAGGAATTAATTCCATAAATAAATTTACAATTTACCGCCTAAGAATTCAGCCATTTTACCGCGATGAATATTTTCTACAAATCATAAAGACATTGGAACAATATATTTAATTTTTGGAGCCTGAGCAGGAATACTAGGATTAAGAATAAGAATTTTAATTCGAATAGAACTTGGTCAACCAGGAACTTTAATTGGAAACGATCAAATTTACAATGTAATTGTAACCGCTCATGCTTTCATCATAATTTTTTTTATAGTAATACCTATTATAATTGGAGGTTTTGGTAATTGACTAATTCCTTTAATATTAGGAGCACCTGATATAGCATTTCCTCGCATAAACAATATAAGATTTTGATTACTACCTCCATCATTATTTCTTCTCATCAATTCATCTTTAGTAGAAAGAGGAGCTGGAACAGGATGAACAGTCTACCCCCCGTTATCATCAAACCTATCACACTATGGTCCTTCAGTGGATATAGCAATTTTCTCGCTTCACTTAGCAGGGGCTTCCTCAATTTTAGGTGCAATCAATTTTATCACCACTATTATTAATATACGATCTTTAGGGATAACTTTGGAGCGCATACCTTTATTTGTATGATCAGTTTTAATTACAGCTATTCTACTTTTACTTTCTTTACCTGTACTAGCAGGAGCAATTACTATACTATTAACTGATCGAAATTTTAATACTTCATTTTTTGATCCATCAGGTGGTGGAGATCCAATTTTATACCAACACTTATTTTGATTCTTCGGTCATCCCGAAGTTTATATTTTAATTCTACCGGGATTTGGAATAATTTCTCAAATCATTTGTTTTCATACTGGTAAAAAAGAACCATTTGGAAACTTAGGAATAATTTATGCTATACTAGCAATTGGTTTACTAGGATTTATTGTTTGAGCTCATCATATATTTACAGTGGGAATAGATATTGATACACGAGCATATTTTACTTCAGCTACAATGATTATTGCTGTCCCAACAGGAATTAAAATTTTCAGTTGATTAGCCACTCTTCATGGTACAAAATTAAAATTTAATACTCCAATTTTATGAGCTTTAGGATTTGTATTTTTATTCACTGTAGGGGGACTAACTGGAATTATACTAGCTAATTCATCTATTGATATTATTCTTCATGATACATATTATGTAGTTGCACATTTCCATTATGTTTTATCTATAGGAGCAGTTTTTGCAATCATAGGAGCAATTATTCACTGATTTCCCCTTTTTTTTGGTTTAAATTTTAACTCAATTTTAACAAAAAGACAATTTATTATTACTTTTATTGGAGTAAATATAACTTTTTTTCCTCAACATTTCTTAGGATTAAGTGGTATACCACGTCGATACTCAGACTATCCAGACTTTTTTTCCAAATGAAATATGATTTCCTCAGTAGGATCAGTAATTAGATTAGTAGGGACTATATTAATAATTTTTATTATTTGATCAGCAATAATCGAAAAAAAAAAAATCATTATTACTCAATTTCCTAATTCTTCAATTGAATGAATATTAAATTTTCCACCATCAGAACACACTTTTAATCAAAACAATGTAATTTTAAAATAAACTTATGATAACATGATCTTTAATTTCATTCCCAGATAGAAATTCTCCTATTATAGAACAAATAAGATTCTTTCATGATCATTCAATACTTATTATTCTAATAATCACTATTATTACTATTTATATAATCTTAAATATTATTATTAACAGCTTAACTAGGCGTTCAATAATAGAAGGACAAGAAATTGAAATTATTTGAACAATCATTCCAGCTATTACTTTAATTTTTATTGCTATACCCTCCCTTCACTTACTTTATTTAACTGATGAATTATTTTCATCCCAAATATCAATTAAAATTATTGGCCATCAATGATATTGATCTTATGAATATTCAGATTTTAACAAAGAATTTGATTCATTTATAATTCCCGAGCAAGAAATAATAAAAAATTCCTTCCGTCTATTAGACACTGATAATAATTTAATTCTCCCATTTAATACAGTAATTAAATTTTTAATTACATCGGCTGATGTAATTCACTCATGATCAGTTCCATCTTTAGGAATTAAAATAGATGCTATCCCAGGACGTTTGAATCAAGCATTTTCATTTGCCAAACGTCCTGGGATATTTTTTGGACAATGTTCTGAAATTTGTGGGGCTAATCATAGCTTTATACCAATTTCTATAGAAATTGTAAAAATAAGAAATTTTATTAAATTTATTTCAAATTATTCATTGAATGGCTGAAAAAATTAAGCAATGGTCTCTTAAACCAATTTATAGTATTTATACTTTCAATGAAAAAACTAGTTAAATTAAATAACAAAAGAATGTCATTCTTTAATTACTAAAAGTGTTTTTTAATTCCACAAATTTTCCCATTAAATTGATTAATAATTACAACTTTAATTATAATCCTATTAATTTTTATCATAAGCATAACATTTTTTATTAAATCTTTTAAAAGATACAAAAAAACCAATAAATTTAATAAAAACAATTTATCATTCAAATGATAAATAATTTATTTTCCATTTTTGATCCATCAACTTCAACCTGGTTTAGGTGAAACTGAACGGTAAGAATTATATTTATATTTTTATATCCTTCATTTTATTGAATTTCTTCTTCTTTATTTATTATTTCTTGAAAAATTCTTTTAAGAAAATTTTTTCAAGAAATAATAAATAATTTAAAATCCTTTAAAAAGAAAAATATTTTATTTTTTACTTCTATTTTTATTTGTATTTTATTTGCTAATTTATTAGGTTTATTACCTTATGTTTTTACTGTATCAAGTCATTTAATTTTTACTATATATCTTGCTTTCCCTTTTTGATTAAGTTTGATTATTTTTAGTTTTTTAAATAAATTTAATAAATTTATATCTCATCTTGTCCCCTTAGGTTCTCCAATCTTTTTAAGTTCTTTTATAGTATTAATTGAAACTGTCAGAAATTTAATTCGCCCTATTACATTGTCTGTACGATTGATAGCAAATATAATTAGAGGCCATTTACTCATTCATCTTTTATCTTCATTAGCTTTATTAAATAATTTTATATTCATTTTAACTATTCCAATTATAATTGTTTTAATAATTTTAGAAACTGCTGTGGCAATTATCCAAAGTTTTGTATTTGTTACTTTAATTTCATTATATATTAATGAAGTTTAACTTATGATATTTCACCCATTTCATTTAGTAGAAAAAAGTCCTTGACCTTTAACAAGATCTATTTCAGCTCTTTGCTTAACTTTAGGATTTGTAAACTATTTTAACAATTATAATTATATATTGACATTAATAGCCTTAATTATTCTTATTTTATCATCATTTCAATGATGACGAGATGTGTCACGTGAAGCGTCTTTTCAAGGTTTTCATACAATGTGAGTATTAAAAGGATTGAAAATAGGAATATTATTATTTATTTTATCTGAAGTTTTTTTTTTTGTTTCATTTTTCTGAGCGTTTTTTCATAGAAGCTTATCTCCTAATATTGAAATTGGTAGAATTTGACCTCCAAAAAATATTTTTCCTTTTAATCCTTTTGAAATTCCTCTTTTAAATTCTACCATTTTAATTTCTTCAGGAGTTTCTGTAACTTGAAGTCATCATTCTATTATAATAGGAAATATTAATAATTCATTATTGTCATTAAATATTACTATTATATTAGGTTTATTATTTACTATGTTTCAACTTTTTGAATATTATCAAGCTCAATTTTCAATTTCAGATGGAATTTTTGGTTCTACTTTTTTTTTGACAACAGGATTTCATGGAATTCATGTAATTATTGGAACTATTTTTCTTATTGTTTCCATGCGACGAATTAGAAATAGACTAATTTCTTCTGAACATTTCTTTGGCTTTGAAGCAGCTGCTTGATACTGGCACTTTGTTGATGTAGTTTGATTATTTCTTTTTACATTTATGTATTGATGAATCTATTAGTTTAATTAGTATAATGAGTACATTTAATTTCCAATTAAAAAGTTTTAAAAAAATTAAATAATTTATAAAAATATTATAATTACATTTTTAGTTCCTTTATTAATTTCCATTTTATTTTTAGTTATTCATTTCAAAAATTTAATAAGAAAAGAAAAATTATCTCCATTTGAGTGTGGATTTGACCCATTTTCATATTCTCGGGTTCCATTTTCTTTAAAGTTTTTCTATATTGGAATTATTTTTTTAATTTTTGATGTTGAGATTGTAATTATTGTTCCTTTTCCATTAATTTCAAGATATAATTTTTATATATTTATTTCATTTTTAATCATTAATATAATTATTTTTTTTAGATTAATTTTTGAATGAAAATTAGGAATAATTGATTGATTAAAATAGAAAAGTATTTAAAATTAAATAAAATCTAATTTGCATTTAGAAATTGTATTAACCTTTTCTAAAAACAAAGCGATTATATTGCATTCAGTTTCGACCTGAACTTAGAATAAATTCTGTTTTTAATAGAAGCCAAAATAGAGGCAGTTCACTGTTAATGAATTAATTGATTTTCCTATTAAATCATTTTAATTTTAAAAGATTAATAAGTTTAGGCTTCTAACCTAAAATTAATGAAATTTTCATTTAATCTTTATTTTAAGTGGTGTAAAAAACACTTAACATTTTCGTTGTTAAATTCTTCAATAGCTTAAATAATTCCAAAAATTGATGCAAAAACTGTTGAAAATGAATACAATAAAAAATAGCGAAAAAAAAATAAAAATTGTTTGAGGTAAAATTACTTTTCAAGCTATTATTATTAATTTGTCATAACGATAACGGACATAAGTTCCTCGAATAATGATAAATAAGATTATAATTAGTATTATTGTTAAATTCCTTAAAGTTTTAAAACCAAAAAATATATAATTAGTTAGTAATCTAATTGCTATAATCATTCCATATTCTGATATAAAAATTAATGCAAACAATCAGGATCCGTATTCAATATTGAATCCAGATACTAATTCTGATTCACCTTCGGCTAAATCAAATGGTCTACGATTTGTTTCAGCTAAACAAATTAATATTCATAATAAAAATAAAAAAGATAAGCTAAAAATTAATATGAAATTTTCTTGAATATTTACTATGCAATTTATACCATAAGAATGACTAATTATACAAATTCTAATGATTATTATTGCCATTCTTACTTCATAAGAAATTACTTGAGCAAATCCTCGATAAGATCCAATTAAAGAATATTTTGAATTGGAAGATCATCCTCTTCACAAAATTGTATAACCTCTTATACTTGAAACGCATAAAAAATAAATAATACTTATTTCTATATAAATAGCGTTTCTATTAAAAATAAAAATTATTCAAATTATTATTATTAAAATGATTCTTAAAATTGGTGAAATTATATGAATAAAAATGTTTATGTAAAATATAAAATTTATTTCCTTTCTGAAAAGTTTAAGAGCATCTCTGAATGGTTGAAAAATTCCAGAAACTCCTGATTTATTTGGACCTTTTCGAAGATGACAATAACCTAAAATCTTTCGCTCTAAAAGAGTAAAAAAGGCTACTCTTAATAAGACTATTAATAATAAAATTAAGAAAACTAAGAAATTTACAATTATTAAAGGAGGTAAATCATAAAGGGAGCTTAAATCCCTCGCAATTTTCTGCCACTTTAATAATTCCAAAAATTGATGCAAAAACTGTTGAGTTTAATAAAATCATTTTTTTTTAAAATTCCTTTCGTACTAATTAAAAATTTTTTTAAATTAAGATAGAAACCAACCTGATTCACATCGGTCTAAACTCAGATCATGTAGGATTTTAAAAGTTGAACAAACTTCTTTTTTTAACTTCTTCATTAAAAAAGTATCCTAATCCAACATCGAGGTCGCAAACTATTTTTTCTATAAGATCTATCTAAAATTATTACGCTGTTATCCCTAGAGTATTTATTTCATATAATCATTATTAATGGATCAGTTTTCTATAAAAAAGTTTATTATATTTCTTGATCGCCCCAATTAAATAACTTTAAATTAAAATATTTTAATTTAAAGTTATAAAAATTCATAGGGTCTTCTTGTCCTTAATTTTTATTATTGTTTCTTCACAAATAAAAATAAATTTAAATATTAAATTTAAAAAAGATTTTTTTTGATAATCCATTCTCTTAGCACTCAATTAAAGTCTTATTACAATACCTTTGTATAGTCAAAATACTACAGCAATTTAATATTCATTGAGCAGGATTGATATTTAATTATTAAAAACTAAATACATTGTTTTTATTAAACAGTCAAAAAAATTTTTTGCCTAGTTATTTAAATTTATTTAAAAATTTAAAATAAAATTAAATAGATTTTTTATAAAAGTTATTTTACTAATATTTTCATATTTAAATTTAAAAGTTATTATTTAGAATTTAATAAAAATTTATTTTTTATCATTATAAAATTAATTACTTGTAACAATAATAGAAAAATTTTATTTCTTCTTAAAAAAATAGTTTATTTACATAAATATATTTAAAGCTTATCCCTTAAATATTTACTTATAAAATTTATAAATAATGATTTTTATAAGTAAACTTTTAGTTTTTTAATAAAATTAGATATCTTCAACTTTGAAAAGAATTTCACTTCTATTTAATTTTTTATTAATATTTTGCAACATATTAATATATAATTAAAATAGATCAGTTGATTTCGAAAAAAATAAATTTTTATTTATTTTTAAAAACCCCTTATGCTAAAGGTACAAATACTTACTTTTAAATAAAAACTAAATATCCTTTTCAGTTTTTAAATTAAATTAGGTCAATTAGTTTTAATTTGGTTAAAATTTAATAAATGTATTAATTTAAATTTATTAAAAATGGTTTTATAACAAATTTTCATTGTAAGTGAAACATCTAATGATTTCATTTTTAAAGCACTTTCCAGTACTTTAACTTTGTTACGACTTATCTTTAATAAAGAGCGACGGGCGATATGTACATATTTTAGAGCTTAATTCAAATTTTCATTTTATTAAAATTTTACTTTCAAATCCTATTTTTTGTTTTCATTTTTAAATTTCTAAAAAGAAATGTAATTCACTTCATTCTAAAACTTATGCTGCACCTTGACTTAACTTTTATTATAATGATAATTTTTAGTAATAATAACAAATTATTACTTAAATAGTGGTATACAAGCTGCTTTACCAATTTTAGTAAGATTTAGGTGTTTTATCCATTAAAGAGCAAATTCCTCTGAAAAGCTTAAAATACCGCCATAATTTTTTGTTTTCGTAATATTTATATACTAACAATATATTATTCTTAATAATAGGGTATCTAATCCTAGTCTAAGTTGGAATTCTTATTTTTAATATTTAAAAAAATGCTTAAAAATAAATTTCACCTTATTTTTTAATAAATAACTTTATTATAAAAATTAAAAATATTAATTAAAAAAATCCTCTTTTTGTATAACCGCTGTTGCTGGCACAAAATTAACTAGAGATAGCTTTAAATCTCAATAATATTTTCTTATTAAATAAATTTAATCTCCTAATTTATTTTAATTCTGGCATAAATTATAAAGAATTTAAAGCTAATTTTTCTAACTAACCAAATTTAATTATTGAAAAAAATGGATTTTTTTAACTCTAATTAAAATTCAAAAAATGATATAGTCTTCCAAAACTCATGTCTATCGGTTATCTGGATATATAAAAGGAGGAGTATGCTACGATTTAATTGACTTATTACTGTCTGATTTAAATCATTAGGATTTTGAGCTAGATGAGATCATCTATTTTTTTCTCCGAATTTATTAATTGTTAGATGTGGCTAAACTAGGATGACCCTTTGTTACATCTAGGCAGGCCTTTAAATGCGATCAGTGTTCAGTGCCCCTTATTTACAATAGATGTGATCATACTTCGCAACAAGTAAAATGCCTGAAATTAAAGGGTTATCTTGATAGGATAAATTATGTATAATAATACTTTTACTATTAATCTTAATAAAAATAATTATTACTTAAAAAATCAAAATTTTTTGTGCTAATACACTAAAGATTAAAAGATTTATCTTTAAACAATTTTCTTTACATTTTCAGTGTAATATTTTAAAAATAAACTATAAAGATAATTAAATAATTAAAATTAATAAAAATATTATGAAAATTAAAATTTTGTTAAAAGTCAACCTATTAATTCAACTTCATGATAAAGAATAATTATTCAATTCATTCTTTAATCCTGTTGGACCTAACATTTCTATTCATTTTCAATCTGTTATTGAAATTTTCAACATTTTTTTGTTGTTAAATATAAAAATCATTCTAGTTAAAGTTGATAAAAATCATATTTTATGAAAAAATTCTAACCTAAATTTAAATTTTAAAAAAGATTTTATGATAAAAATTGATAAATAAATTCTAATTATAAATAATAACATTCCCATAATTTTTGATATTAACCTAATAAATATAATTTTATTATTAAAAACTATTATTCATAATAAAAAATTCCCTGAAATTAATAAAAATAAAGTCAAAATGAAAATTGGAAAAGTCAATTTTTTATCGAATTCTATTTTATATAAACTTACAAACATTATTCCCTTTAATGATATAAAATATAATAATCGGATACAATAAAAAAAAGTAAAAATTACTCTCATAATAAATATAACCAATAAAATTAAATTATTAATTTTAAATAAAAAAAATTCTAAAATTAAATCTTTTGAGTAAAATCCTCCAATAAATGGAAATCCTATTAAAGATAATATAGAAATTAATATACAACTCATAATTAAAGGTCTATTTTTAAAGAAATTTCCTAGTATTCGGATATCTTGAATTCCATTTATGAAATGAATGATTAAGCCAGCACATAGAAATAATATTGACTTAAAAATTGCATGTATTACCAAATGAAAAAATGCCAATTCAAATATATTTAAAGAAACAATAATTATTATTATAGATAATTGTCTTAAAGTAGAGAATGCAATAATTTTTTTAAGGTCATTTTCAAAAAAAGCGTTAATTCCTGATATTATTATAGTAATTAATGCAATTTTTAACAAAAATATGGAATTCTCATAAATTGAAAATATGAAATTAAAACGAATTATTAAATAGACACCTGCTGTTACTAAAGTAGATGAATGTACTAAAGAAGAAACAGGAGTAGGAGCAGCTATAGCTGCTGGTAATCAAGCAGAAAATGGAATTTGTGCTCTCTTAGTTATTCCAGCTAAAATAATTAAAATACCTAGTAAATATTCCATTTCCATTAATGATAAGAAATCAAGCCTTCCAAAATTAAAAACAAAAATTAAAGATATAATGATTATTACATCTCCTACTCGATTTCTAATAACTGTTATTATCCCTGAATTATAGGAATTTACTCTTTGATAAAAAATTACTAAACAGTAAGAGACTAATCCTAAACCATCTCATCCTAAAATAATTATTAGTATATTAGGTATTAAAATTAATAATACTATTGATAAAACAAATAGCAAAACAATGGCACAAAAACAATTCTTATTTTTATCATTATTTATGTACCTAGCTCTATAGAGAATTACTATTCTAGAAATTAATAAAACAATACTGATAAATAAATTCCTAATTCAGTCAAATAAAAAATAAAATTTTATATCTACTCTTGATAGAAAAGAAATAACATATTCAATTATTAAAAATCTTTTATAAAAAATATTAATTAAAAAAAAATAAAAAAACATTAAGCTTAAAACTATTAATATTACTCTTCATTTAATAAAAATTGTTTAATATTAAATATCTATAAATCCACAATTTATTATTTTAAACTTAAACTAATTAAACAAATTCATTTGAAGAAAAAAGTCATTTTTAAAAATCATAATACTATAGGGATTAAGTGAAATATCATTAAGTTATACTCTCGAATAGAAATAGACTTAGCTCTTCATATTAATCACCCATTTCCATGATTTAAATATCTATATATAAATATCGAATAACAAGCTCTTATAAAAATTAATATTATAATTGGAAAAATAAAAAATAATCTTCATTTTATAATTCTTATACATAAAAATCATTCTCCTATTAAATTTATAGTTAATGGGGCTGACATATTAAAAATTGAAAACATGAATCAGAAAAATGCTAAAGATGGGAAAATTTTTATTAATCCTTTAATTATAATAATCCTTCGAGTAAAGAATCGCTCATAAATTAAATTAGCTAGACAAAATAGTCCTGAACTACAAAGACCATGTCCAATCATTAATAGTAAAGACCCATATGATCTTAAAAATATAAAGTTAATAGATCCCGAGAAAATAATTCCTATATGACAAACAGAAGAATAGGCAATTAATGATTTAATATCAATTTGGAACAAACAATAAATTCTAACTAATACACTTCCCCATAAAGATATTACTATTAAAAAATAATTAAAATTTAACATTTCATTAAAATAAAAGTTTTTAAATCGATAAATTCCATAGATTCCTAATTTCAATAAAATTCCTGCTAAAATTATAGATCCAGAAATTGGTGCTTCAACATGAGCTTTTGGGAGTCAAAGATGTAAAAAAAATACTGGGATTTTTACTAAAAATCCCATAATTATTAGTAAAAAAAAAATTCCAATTTCTATATGATAATATTCTAAGAAAAAATAAATTAAAGACTTAGATTTAAAAATTAAAATTATTAATAGTAAAGGTAATGATCCAAATAAGGTATATATTAATATATAGAACCCAGCTTGAAGGCGTTCAGGTTGTGATCCTCATCCAAAAATGATTATAATAATAGGAAATAAAACCGATTCAAAAAAAAAATAGAAAAATAATAAATTTGTAACTCTAAAACAAATAACTAATAAAAACATTATTAATCTTAAATAAAATAAAAAACTTTTATTTATTCCCATTATTGTTCTCGTTCTTGCCATAAGCATTAAAAATGAAATTCAAATAGTTAAAACAATAAGCATAAAGCTTATTAAATCAATTCCAAAAATTGATGAAATTATATTAATTTTGTTAAAATATAAAGTAAATCTGATAATAAAAACAAAAATTATTCTAATCATTATTTGGAATTGATTTAATCATATAAATATACATAAAATTAAAAATCTTAAGAAAATTAACTTTAACATTTAATTAAATTTAAAGATCTTATTAATTCATTCCCATAATAAAATCTAATTAAAATGAGTAATCTAAGTCCAATAGATGCTTCACACACAATTACTGTTAAAAAAACAAATACATTAATAATTCTAGTTATTGAAGAATTAAAAAAAAAAATTACTATTAAAGATAAATATATAAATTCAATTCTCATTAATAATAATATTATATGAAAACGATTAAGAACAAAAGAAAATATTCCAACTATATAAATGAAAAAAGTTATTCTTATCATAAGTTGAAATAATTTAATTTAAAATATTGGTTTTGTAAACCAATCTTGGATTTTCCTTTTAACATCAGAAAAGATAAGCTCCCCTTAAATCTCCAAAATTTATATACTAAATATACTATTTTCTGAAAATCTCAATGATTATAATCATATCTATTTTTTTCATAATAATAACTCACCCAATTATAATATTAATATCAATTATATTACTAACTTTGTACATAGCTTTAATTTTTTATAAAGTCTCTCAATTTTCATTAATTTCATTAATTATAATTCTTCTAATTTTAGGAGGAATATTAATTATCTTTATATATATAGTAAGTTTAAGACCTAATAATAAGATTTCATTAAATTGAATAACACTTGTTAGTTTACCATTTTTCATAATCTTTTTAAATTGAGAAACTCTTATGGAAAATGTTAATAATGAAATTATTGAAAAAATTTACTTTCATGGGTTTATGAATTTAATTTTATTAATAATAATTTATTTAATCATTACTTTATTTGTTGTACTAAAATTAACAAACTCTAATATAAGGCCAATAAAAATAACTTATGATATTCCAAATTTTAAATTCTATGAAAAATTTACCAACTCCTTCAAATATTTCATACATATGAAATTTTGGATCATTATTAGGGATATGTTTAATAATTCAAATTTTATCAGGACTATTTTTAGCTATAAATTTCTCTAGAGATATTTCTACCGCTTTTTCAATAATTTCACATATTCAGCGTGATGTAAATTACGGATGAATAATTCGATCAATTCATGCAAATGGAGCTTCAATGTTTTTTATTTTTATATATATTCATATTGCACGAGGACTTTATTATTCTTCCTTTAATTTTATTAAAGTTTGATTTTCAGGCGTTTTAATTGTTTTAACTTTAATGGCTACAGCATTTTTAGGTTACATTCTTCCTTGAGGTCAAATATCATTTTGAGGGGCAACTGTAATTACTAATTTAATTTCTGCTATTCCATATTTTGGACAAATAATTACATTTTGAATTTGAGGTGGATTTTCAGTAGATAATAATACCTTAATTCGATTTTTCTCTTTACATTTTATTCTTCCATTTATTTTATTATTTTTAGTAATAATCCACATTATATTAATCCATGAGAATGGATCATCAAATCCATTAGGGATTACCTTAAATATTGATAAAGTTCCTTTCCATTCCTACTTTTCAATTAAAGACATTATAGGTTTATCTTTAGTACTCTTATTATTTTCAATCGTTATCCTTCAGTATCCTTATATTCTTATAGATGCAGAGAATTTTAATATAGCAAACCCTATGATCACTCCCCCCCATATTCAGCCAGAATGGTATTTTTTATTTGCTTATGCAATTCTTCGATCAATCCCTAATAAATTAGGAGGAGTAGTAGCTTTACTCATATCAATTTTAATTGTAATTTCATTATCATTTACTATAAAAAATAAAATTTCATCATTTTATTTTAATTTAAAAAATAAGTTTTTATATTGAATTTTTATTAATATTTTTATTATTCTTACTTATTTAGGGGCAATACCTATTGAATTTCCTTATGTCTTAATAAGACAAGTTATCACAATAATATACTTTTCATTTTTCATTATTACTCCAATAATTTAAGACTTTTTAACTATATAAGTATATATTTTGAAAATATAAAAAAGAGGGTATCTCTATTAGTCTTCCAACTGAATTAAAATTCATAAATAAATTCTAAATTTATTGCATTTATCTGCCAAGTTGAAAACTTGAATCTTAAAATTCAAGTTTTCTAATTTAAACTAAACCGATTTTTTTTTCCAAAACTCATGTCTATCGGTTATCTGGATATATAAAAGGAGGAGTATGCTACGATTTAATTGACTTATTACTGTCTGATTTAAATCATTAGGATTTTGAGCTAGATGAGATCATCTATTCTTCTCTCCGAATTTATTAATTGTTAGATGTGGCTAAACTAGGATGACCCTTTGTTACATCTAGGCAGGCCTTTAAATGCGATCAGTGTTCAGTGCCCCTTATTTACAATAGATGTGATCATACTTCGCAACGTAAAATCTTATTCAATTAAACTGCAAATTTAATAAAGAATTAAATTCTAAGATTTTT